GCTAGCGTAGCTTAACCTAAAGCGTAACACTGAAGATGTTAGGATGGACCCTAGAAAGTCTCGCAAGCACAAAGGCTTGGTCCTGACTTTACTATCGGCTGTGACCAAATTTACACATGCAAGTATCCGCACCCCCGTGAAAATGCCCACCCCCGCTCTCCCCGCCCGCGAGCAAGGAGCTGGTATCAGGCACACCTCCCGTAGCCCACGACACCTAGCTTTGCCACACCCCCAAGGGAACTCAGCAGTGACAAACATTAAGCCATGAGCGAAAGCTTGACTTAGTTAAAGCCAAGAGGGCCGGTAAAACTCGTGCCAGCAACCGCGGTTATACGAGAGGCCCAAGTCGATAGGCAATCGGCGTAAAGGGTGGTTAAGGGTTACTACAAAATAAAGCCGAACGCTCTCAATGCTGTTATACGCCCCGAGAGCCTGAAGCCCCCCCACGAAAGTGGCTTTACCCCGCCCCGAACCCACGAAAGCCAGGGCACAAACTGGGATTAGATACCCCACTATGCCTGGCTGTAAACATTGATAAGATATTACACACATTATCCGCCTGGGAACTACGAGCACAAGCTTAAAACCCCAAGGACTTGGCGGTGCTTTAGACCCCCCTAGAGGAGCCTGTTACTGGAACCGATAATCCCCGTTCAACCTCACCCTTCCCAATTTATTCCGCCTATATACCGCCGTCGCCAGCCCACCCTGTGAGGGAACGAAAGTGGGCTAAACTGGTATTACCCCCAATGTCAGGTCGAGGTGTAGCTTATGGAAGGGGATGCAATGGGCTACATTCGCTGACCCAGCGAATCACGAAAGACATACTGAAAGGCATGTCTGAAGGTGGATTTAGCAGTAAGGAGGGAGTAGAGCGCCCCCCTGAAGTTGGCTCTGAAGCGTGCACACATCGCCCGTCACTCTCCCCGAATTAGTCTACGCCGGTAACTAACAACACGGACGCCGCCGAGGGGAGGCAAGTCGTAACATGGTAAGTGTACCGGAAGGTGTACTTGGATAAACTCAGGGTATAGCTAAGATAGAAAAGCGTCTCCCTTACACTGAGAAGCCATCCGTGCAAGTCGGATTATCCTGAAGCCTTACAGCTAGCCCACAAAAGTAAAAGCAACACACCACTTAAATAACCCCTAACATACTCAACACCTAACAAACAAATCATTTTTCCCCCTTAGTATGGGCGACAGAAAAGGGACCCCAGGAGCAATAGAGAAAGTACCGCAAGGGAAAGCTGAAAGAGAAATGAAACAAATCCGTTTAAGCCTACCAAAGCAGAGACTAAAACTCGTACCTTTTGCATCATGATTTAGCTAGCACGAATCAAGCAAAGAGAACTTTAGTTTGAGACCCCGAAACCAAGTGAGCTACTCCAAGACAGCCTGACAACAGGGCAAACCCGTCTCTGTGGCAAAAGAGTGGGAAGAGCTTCGAGTAGCGGTGACAGACCTACCGAACTTGGTTATAGCTGGTTGCCCGGGAAGTGAATAGCAGTTCAGCCCTATGGCTTCTCCTCTCGAGTATGATAACTACACCTGACACCCAAAGAACTACCATAGGAGTTAATCAAAGGGGGTACAGCCCCTTTGATACAGGACACAACCTTTCCAGGAGGGTAAAGATCATAAAATTTAAGGTCCTATGTCCAGGTGGGCTTAAGAGCAGCCATCCTAATAGAAAGCGTTAAACCTCGGACATTCTACAACCGATAATACGGATAACCTCATCCTAACCCCCTAACCCTACCGGGCCGCTCCATACTTCTATGGAAGTGACCCTGCTAATATGAGTAATAAGAGGGCTAATGCCCCTCTCCTCGCACAAGTGTAAGTCGGAACGAACCCCCACCGAACCTTAACGGCCCCAAACAAAGAGGGAAGTGAGCCATAAATAAATAACAAGAAATACACTCAACCACAGACCGTTAACCCCACACTGGTGTGCCCCCAAGGAACGACTAAAAGAAAGAGAAGGAACTCGGCAAACACAATTAAAGCCTCGCCTGTTTACCAAAAACATCGCCTCTTGCAAAATCAAAGAATAAGAGGTCCCGCCTGCCCTGTGACTATATGTTTAACGGCCGCGGTACTCTGACCGTGCGAAGGTAGCGCAATCACTTGTCTTTTAAATGGAGACCTGTATGAATGGCATAACGAGGGCTTAACTGTCTCCTCTTTCCAGTCAATGAAATTGATCTTCCCGTGCAGAAGCGGGAATAAGAACATAAGACGAGAAGACCCTATGGAGCTTTAGACACCAGGGCAGAGCATGTTAAGAACTCCTTTGTTAAAAGACAAAACAAGATGAACACTGCCCACATGTCTTTGGTTGGGGCGACCGCGGGGAAACAAAAAACCCCCATGTGGACCGGGAGGACTCCTCCTAAAAGCAAGAACCGCAGTTCTAACTAACAGAACTTCTGACCTTTAAGATCCGGCTAACGCCGATCAACGGACCGAGTTACCCTAGGGATAACAGCGCAATCCCCTCTGAGAGTTCATATCGACGAGGGGGTTTACGACCTCGATGTTGGATCAGGACATCCTGATGGTGCAGCCGCTATTAAGGGTTCGTTTGTTCAACGATTAAAGTCCTACGTGATCTGAGTTCAGACCGGAGTAATCCAGGTCAGTTTCTATCTATGGAGCGACCTTTTCTAGTACGAAAGGACCGAAAAGAGGGGGCCAATGCTACAAGTAAGCCTCTCCCCTACTTACTGAAAACAACTAAAATAAATAATAGGGCGCATGAAACAGCCTAAGACAACGGCATGTTGGGGTGGCAGAGCCCGGCTAATGCAAAAGATCTAAGCTCTTGCTACGGAGGTTCAAGTCCTCCCTCCAACTATGATTTCAGTTCTAACTACCCACATCATTAACCCCCTGGCCTTCATTGTCCCTGTCCTCCTTGCAGTCGCATTCCTCACCCTCCTCGAACGAAAGGTACTTGGGTATATGCAACTACGTAAAGGCCCTAATGTCGTGGGCCCCTATGGCCTCCTCCAACCTATCGCAGACGGAGTAAAACTATTTATTAAAGAGCCTGTCCGCCCGTCCGCATCATCCCCCGTCCTATTCTTGCTAGCCCCCATGTTAGCCCTCACCCTGGCCCTCACTCTATGAGCCCCGATGCCTATGCCCTACCCAGTAACCGACTTAAACCTAGGGATCCTGTTTGTCCTCGCCCTCTCAAGCCTAGCGGTTTACTCCATTCTTGGCTCCGGCTGAGCCTCAAATTCAAAATACGCCCTAATCGGAGCCCTTCGTGCCGTCGCACAAACCATTTCCTACGAAGTAAGTCTGGGGCTTATCCTCCTTTGCATCATCATCTTTTCAGGGGGCTTCACCCTACAAACATTTAACGTGACTCAGGAAAGCATCTGACTGATTATGCCCGCCTGACCCCTCGCCGCGATATGATACATCTCAACCCTAGCCGAAACAAACCGAGCCCCATTCGATCTTACCGAAGGCGAGTCTGAACTTGTCTCAGGCTTCAACGTAGAGTACGCCGGGGGCCCTTTCGCCCTGTTTTTCCTTGCCGAATACGCCAACATTCTCCTCATGAATACACTTTCAGCCACACTCTTTCTGGGGGCCTCCCACATTCCCACCCTCCCCGAACTTACTGCCGTCAACCTCATGACTAAAGCAGCGCTTCTCTCAGTTCTTTTCCTATGGGTCCGAGCCTCATACCCCCGCTTCCGATATGACCAACTCATGCACCTGATCTGAAAAAATTTCCTGCCCCTCACACTGGCCCTAGTCATCTGACACCTGGCACTACCAATTGCTGTCGCAGGACTCCCGCCTCACCTTTAGGCCAGGAGGTGTGCCCGAAGCCTAAGGACCACTTTGATAGAGTGGGTTATGGAGGTTAAAGTCCTCCCACCTCCTGTTAGAAAGAAGGGATTCGAACCCTACCTGAAGAGATCAAAACTCTTAGTGCTTCCACTACACCACTTCCTAGTAAGGTAAGCTAAGCTTAAGCTCTTGGGCCCATGCCCCAAAAATGTGGGTTAAAGTCCCTCCTTTGCTAAATGGCTCCTGCACTAAGTACCCTCCTATTATTTGCACTCGGCCTTGGAACAACCGTAACATTCGCCAGCTCCCACTGGCTTGTGGCTTGGATAGGCCTTGAAATTAACACCCTCGCCATTCTGCCACTCATGGCACGACGCTACCACCCCCGAGCGGTCGAAGCCGCCACCAAATACTTTCTCATTCAAGTCACTGGCGCAGCCCTTCTACTCTTCGCCACCTGCTCCAATGCCTGACTAACCGGGGAATGAGAGATTAAACAAACAGGCAATGCATACGCTACAACAGTAGCCATGGTTGCACTTGCACTCAAACTGGGCCTGGCCCCCATACACATCTGACTGCCTGAGGTCCTCCAGGGCCTTGATCTATCTATTGGGCTCCTTCTCTCCACCTGACAAAAACTAGCACCGCTAGTCCTTTTAGTTCAGATTACCCCCCCAGACTCCAAACTTCTCATTATCCTTGGTATTGCATCAACCCTCCTAGCAGGCTGGGCAGGCCTAAACCAGACCCAAATCCGCAAAATCCTTGCCTACTCATCCATCGCGCATCTAGGTTGGATGATCGTGGTTATCCAATTCTCATTCACTCTAACCCTGCTCACCCTCCTCATTTACACTATTATGACCATCTCGGCCTTCCTCGTCTTCAACATGAGTAAGTCAACCACTATTAATGCACTCGGCATCTCCTGAGCAAAGTCCCCCGCGATCACAGCCCTCACTCCCCTCATTCTGCTTTCCCTAGGGGGGCTCCCACCCCTCACAGGGTTCATGACTAAATGACTCATTCTTCAAGAACTGACAAAACAAGGCCTCTCACCTATTGCGACCCTCGCCGCACTCTCTGCCCTCCTCAGCCTCTACTTCTATCTCCGACTCTCCTATGCCATGACACTGACGATGTCCCCCAACAACATTGCAGGAACCTCCCCATGACGCCTAACTTCTTCCAAACGAACCCTCCCAACCGCCACATTCACCATGGCTACCCTATTACTTCTACCGCTCACACCAGCCATCACCGCCCTGCTGGCACAATAAGGGGCTTATGTTAACGTTAGACAAAGAGCCTTCAAAGCCCTAAGCGTGGGTTAAAATCCCTCAGCCCCTGTAAGACTAGCGGGACACTATCCCACATCTCCTGCGTGCAAAGCAGGCACTTTAATTAAGCTATAGCCTTCCTAGATGAGAAGGCCTCGATCCTACAAACTCTTAGTTAACAGCTAAGCGCCCAAGCCAGCGAGCATTCATCTACCTTTCCCCGCCTCCCGGCTAAAAGGCGGGGAAAGCCCCGGCAGGAGGTAAGCCTACTTCTTTAGATTTGCAATCCAACATGATAAACACCTCGGGGCTTGATAAGAAGGGGAATCGAACCCCTGTACATGGGGCTACAATCCACCGCTTACAACTCGGCCATCTTACCTGTGGCAGTCACACGCTGATTTTTCTCAACTAACCACAAAGATATTGGCACCCTCTACCTAGTCTTCGGTGCCTGAGCCGGAATAGTAGGAACTGCTTTAAGCCTACTTATTCGAGCCGAGCTCAGCCAGCCTGGCGCTCTCTTAGGTGACGACCAGATCTACAACGTAATCGTTACAGCCCACGCCTTTGTAATGATTTTCTTCATGGTTATGCCAATCATGATCGGAGGGTTCGGAAACTGACTCATCCCACTTATGATCGGCGCACCAGATATGGCCTTCCCCCGAATGAACAACATGAGCTTTTGACTCCTCCCACCTTCCTTCCTACTCCTACTCGCCTCGTCAGGCGTTGAAGCTGGGGCAGGGACTGGCTGAACAGTTTATCCCCCACTAGCAGGAAACCTGGCACATGCCGGGGCATCCGTAGACCTAACCATCTTCTCCCTCCACCTTGCAGGTATTTCCTCTATTCTAGGGGCTATTAATTTTATTACTACAATCATTAATATGAAACCCCCAGCAATTTCGCAGTACCAAACGCCTCTGTTCGTTTGAGCTGTCCTAATTACAGCTGTCCTTCTCCTTCTATCACTCCCAGTTCTTGCCGCTGGCATCACAATGCTACTGACAGACCGAAACCTAAATACAACCTTCTTCGACCCGGCAGGAGGGGGAGACCCAATCCTCTACCAACACCTATTCTGATTCTTCGGCCACCCAGAAGTATATATCCTCATTCTTCCAGGCTTCGGTATGATTTCTCACATCGTTGCCTACTATGCAGGTAAAAAAGAACCATTCGGCTACATGGGCATGGTCTGAGCCATGATGGCCATCGGACTCCTAGGGTTTATCGTATGAGCCCACCACATGTTCACAGTAGGAATGGATGTAGACACTCGAGCTTACTTCACATCCGCGACAATGATTATTGCCATCCCAACAGGCGTAAAAGTCTTCAGCTGACTCGCCACCCTCCACGGCGGCTCAATCAAATGAGACACACCACTCCTTTGAGCGCTCGGCTTTATTTTCCTATTTACAGTAGGGGGCCTAACTGGAATCGTACTAGCCAACTCCTCCCTTGATATCGTGCTTCACGACACATACTACGTAGTTGCCCACTTCCACTACGTCCTGTCAATGGGAGCCGTGTTCGCAATCGTAGCCGGCTTCGTACACTGATTCCCCCTATTCTCAGGCTACACACTCCACAGCACATGAACAAAAATCCACTTCGGAGTCATGTTCGCCGGTGTCAACCTAACATTCTTCCCCCAACACTTCCTGGGCCTAGCCGGAATGCCACGACGTTACTCTGACTACCCTGACGCCTACACCCTGTGAAACACAGTATCCTCTATCGGCTCACTTGTGTCGCTAGTGGCAGTCATTATGTTCCTATTCATTATTTGAGAAGCATTTGCTGCCAAACGAGAAGTCCTATCTGTAGAACTGACATCAACTAATGTAGAATGACTGCACGGCTGCCCTCCCCCATACCACACATTCGAGGAGCCTGCCTTCGTTCAGGTTCAAGTTCAGTCGCACTAACTAGGCTAATTTAACGGATGCGAGAAAGGGAGGAGTCGAACCCCCATAGGATGGTTTCAAGCCATCCGCATAACCGCTCTGCCACTTTCTTATAAGACGCTAGTAAAACGGATAATTACACTGCCTTGTCAAGGCAGAATTGTGGGTTTGACCCCCGCGCGTCTTGTCAATTAATGGCCCATCCTTCACAACTCGGTTTCCAAGATGCAGCTTCCCCCGTAATAGAAGAACTTCTCCGTTTCCACGACCACGCTCTGATGATTGTGTTCCTAATCAGCACTTTCGTACTTTACATTATTGTAGCGATGGTAACAACTAAGCTCACAAACAAGTTCCTACTAGACTCCCAAGAAATTGAAATCATCTGAACTGTCCTGCCGGCAGTAATTCTGATTTTTATTGCACTCCCTTCACTGCGAATTCTCTACCTAATGGACGAAATCAATGACCCCCACCTGACCATCAAAGCCGTCGGGCACCAATGATACTGAAGCTACGAATATACAGACTACGAAGACCTAGCCTTCGACGCCTACATGGTCCCAACCGCAGATCTAACGCCCGGCCAGTTCCGACTCCTCGAAGCTGACCACCGAATGGTAGTTCCTTTTAACTCACCCATTCGAGTTCTAATTACAGCAGAAGACGTGCTCCACTCATGAGCAGTCCCTTCCCTCGGAGTCAAAATGGACGCAGTCCCAGGACGACTCAACCAAACAGCCTTTATCGCCTCCCGCCCAGGAGTCTTCTATGGTCAGTGCTCCGAAATCTGCGGGGCCAACCACAGCTTTATGCCCATCGTTGTAGAAGCAGTTCCTCTCAACCACTTTGAAGACTGAACACTCATCATGCTCCAGGACATCTAACTTGGATGCAAACATTGCGACGTTGGCCTTTAAACTATTTCGGTGTGCACCACACACCCCCGGCTGGACCCGCTCATACAACCCCAATTTTGGGCACCCACTTCTGCCACAGGCCCCCAATCTATCAAGACCCCTAAAAACTTCCTGATTATTTTTCTCAGAGCCACCCCGCTAAGAAGCTAAACCGGACACAGCGTTAGCCTTTTAAGCTAAAGATTGGTGACTACCACCCACCCTTAGCGACATGCCCCAATTGAACCCTGCCCCCTGGCTCGCAATCTTTGTCTTCTCCTGATTTATTCTCCTCACCATTATTCCCCCCAAAGTGCTAGCCCACACATTCCCCGCAACACCAACCACCCAAAGCACCGAGGCCCCCAAAACAGAGCCCTGAAACTGATCGTGCCCGTAGGATTCTTTGAACAATTTGCAAGCCCCACATATCTGGGCATCCCCCTAATTGCTATCTCCATGGTAATTCCATGGCTACTCATTCCAACCCCCGGAAAACGATGACTAAACAACCGCCAGCTCACCCTCCAATCATGGTTTGTTGGGGCCTTTAACCACGAACTTCTCTCACCCCTAAAACTGGGCGGCCACAAGTGAGCCACCTTCTTTACCTCACTAATGCTTTTCCTGGTCTCACTCAACATGCTTGGCCTTCTACCCTACACCTTCACCCCCACGACCCAGCTGTCACTGAGCCTGGGCCTCGCGGTCCCTGTTTGACTCGCCACTGTCCTTATCGGGCTACGAAATCAACCCACAGAGGCCCTAGGCCATCTCCTCCCAGAAGGCACACCAACCCCCCTCATCCCAGTCCTAATTATTATCGAAACAATTAGCCTTTTCATTCGACCTGTCGCCCTAGGGGTGCGACTAACCGCCAACTTAACTGCTGGCCACCTTCTTATCCAACTGATCGCTACCGCCGCATTTGTCCTTTCAACAATTATACCAACCGTCGCCCTCCTCACCGCAACAATCCTCTTCCTCCTAACTCTGCTAGAAGTTGCCGTTGCCATGATCCAAGCATACGTATTTGTACTCCTACTAAGCCTGTACCTCCAAGAAAACGTTTAATGGCCCACCAAGCACACGCATACCACATAGTCGACCCTAGCCCTTGACCCCTCACAGGAGCCGTTGCTGCCCTGCTAATGACATCCGGCCTCGCCGTCTGATTCCACTACCACACTACCACCCTCATGATCATGGGCACTGCCCTCCTCCTCTTGACCATGTACCAGTGATGACGAGACATCGTACGGGAAGGAACTTTCCAAGGACACCACACGCCCCCCGTCCAAAAAGGTCTTCGATACGGCATGATCCTTTTCATTACCTCAGAAGTCTTTTTCTTCCTAGGATTTTTCTGAGCCTTCTACCACGCAAGCCTCGCCCCCACCCCAGAACTAGGGGGCTGCTGACCACCAACAGGAATCTCAACACTAGACCCCTTCGAAGTCCCCCTCCTAAACACAGCAGTTCTCCTTGCCTCAGGAGTAACTGTAACCTGAGCCCACCACAGCATTATGGAAGGAGAACGACAACAAGCACTCCAGTCCCTCACTCTTACAATCCTTCTAGGTTTCTATTTTACCTTCCTCCAAGGCATAGAATACTACGAAGCCCCATTCACCATCGCAGACGGCGTGTACGGATCTACCTTCTTTGTGGCCACAGGCTTCCATGGCCTGCACGTAATTATTGGCTCTACCTTCCTGGCCGTCTGCCTTCTCCGCCAAACCTTCCACCACTTTACATCCGAGCACCACTTTGGCTTTGAGGCAGCTGCCTGATACTGACACTTCGTAGACGTTGTGTGACTCTTCCTTTACGTATCTATCTACTGATGAGGATCCTAATCTTTCTAGTACAATTTAGTATCAGTGACTTCCAATCACTTGATCTTGGTGAAAATCCAAGGAAAGATAATGAACCTAGTAACAACAATCGTGTCAATTGCTATCGCCCTATCAGCAGTCCTGGCTGTAGTTTCTTTCTGACTTCCCCTAATGAACCCCGATCCCGAAAAGCTTTCCCCCTACGAATGCGGCTTTGACCCTGTTGGCTCCGCCCGCCTCCCATTTTCCATGCGCTTCTTCCTAGTAGCCATTCTCTTCCTCCTGTTTGACCTCGAAATTGCCCTCCTGCTTCCTCTGCCATGAGGGGACCAACTCTCAGACCCCCTCTTAACCTTCATCTGGGCTGCCGCCGTTCTTGTACTCCTCACATTAGGCCTCATCTACGAGTGACTCCAGGGGGGCCTAGAGTGGGCTGAATAAGGGGGTTAGTCTAAGTAAAACATTTGATTTCGGCTCAAAAACTTGTGGTTAAAGTCCACAATCTCCTACATGACCCCCGTCCACTTTGCTTTCTCCTGCACCTTCATCCTAGGGCTAATAGGTCTAACATTTAATCGAGTTCATCTCCTGTCTGCCCTCCTGTGCCTCGAGGGGATGATGCTCTCCTTGTTCATTGCATTTTCGCTCTGAACTCTGCAACTAGACTCATCTAGCTTCTCAACATCCCCCATGCTTCTGCTCGCTTTCTCAGCCTGTGAAGCAAGCGCAGGCCTTGCACTACTAGTAGCCACCGCCCGAACACACGGGACCGACCGACTACAAAGCCTAAATCTACTACAATGCTAAAAATCCTTATCCCAACACTTATGCTTGTTCCTACAACCTGACTTACCCCCGCCAAATGACTATGGCCCACCACCCTCGCACACAGCCTAATTATTGCACTCATCAGCCTATCTTGACTAAAGAACATGTCCGAAACAGGCTGATCCGAACTCACCCTATATATGGCCACAGACTCTCTTTCAACACCCCTTCTTGTCTTAACCTGCTGACTCCTACCATTAATAATCCTTGCCAGCCAGAACCACGCCGCCGCAGAGCCTGTCAACCGCCAACGAGCCTTCATCACCCTTCTCATCTCACTACAAATCTTCCTTATTATGGCTTTCGGAGCTACGGAAATCATCATGTTCTACGTCATATTTGAGGCCACCCTAATCCCCACCCTCGTAATTATTACACGCTGAGGCAACCAAACAGAACGCCTGAATGCGGGCACATACTTCTTATTCTATACACTAGCCGGCTCCCTCCCCCTACTAGTGGCCCTCCTAATTCTACAGAACCACACGGGGTCACTGTCTCTTCTGACCCTTCAGTACTCAAATGCCATGTACCTGACCACATGCGCAGACAAGCTATGATGAGCTGCCTGCCTCTTAGCATTCCTGGTCAAAATACCACTTTATGGGGTCCACCTTTGGCTCCCCAAAGCGCACGTAGAAGCCCCAGTCGCCGGCTCAATGGTCCTAGCCGCCGTTCTCCTAAAACTAGGGGGCTACGGTATGATACGAATGATAATTATGTTAGAGCCCCTTACCCCAGAATTAAGCTACCCCTTCATTATCTTTGCTCTTTGAGGCGTGATCATAACAGGCTCAATTTGCCTACGCCAGACCGACCTAAAGTCCCTAATCGCTTACTCGTCCGTCAGCCACATGGGACTTGTTGCAGGGGGCATCCTAATCCAAACCCCCTGAGGCTTCACGGGCGCCCTTATCCTCATAATCGCCCACGGCCTCACATCCTCGGCCCTCTTCTGCCTGGCCAACACCAACTATGAGCGGACACACAGCCGAACAATACTACTGGCCCGAGGCCTACAAATGGTCCTCCCCCTAATAACCGCATGATGATTTATTGCAACACTCGCAAACTTAGCACTTCCTCCCCTCCCCAACCTCATGGGGGAGCTCATGATCATCACCTCCCTCTTCAACTGATCCAACTGAACCCTAGCACTCACTGGGGCCGGGACCCTAATTACCGCGGGCTACTCTCTGTACATGTTCCTTATGACACAACGAGGCCCCCTCCCAACCCACATTATTGCCTTAGACCCCTCCTACACTCGAGAACATCTGCTCATGGCCCTGCACATCCTCCCCCTGCTTCTCCTAGTATTAAAGCCGGAACTAATCTGAGGCTGAACCGCATGTAGGCATAGTTTAATTTAAAACGTTAGATTGTGATTCTAAAAACGGAGGTTAAAATCCTCTTGCCCACCGAGAGAGGCCTGCTGGCACCGGAGACTGCTAATCCTCGCCCCCTTGGTTGGACTCCAAGGCTCACTCGTACGCTTCTAAAGGATAACAGCTCATCCGTTGGTCTTAGGAACCAAAAACTCTTGGTGCAAATCCAAGTAGCAGCTATGCACGCGACTTCATTAATAATGACAACGAGCCTACTCATCATCTTCTCCCTCCTGCTCTATCCCGTCCTGACCACCCTCTCCCCCACCAGCCCGTCCCCTGATTGGTCCCTAACCCACGTAAAAACAGCAGTTAAATGGGCCTTCCTCATTAGCCTCCTCCCGCTCTCCCTCTTCTTAAACGAAGGCGCTGAGGCCATCATCACCAACTGAACCTGAATAAACACACTCACCTTCGACATCAACATCAGCCTCAAGTTTGACCACTACTCAATTATCTTTACCCCCATTGCCCTCTATGTCACCTGGTCCATTCTAGAGTTCGCATCATGATACATGCACGCGGACCCATACATGAACCGATTCTTCAAATACCTCCTAGTCTTCCTAATTGCTATGATTGTTTTAGTCACAGCAAACAATATGTTCCAACTGTTCATCGGATGGGAAGGAGTAGGCATCATATCCTTCCTCCTCATCGGTTGGTGGTACGGCCGAGCCGATGCCAATACAGCGGCCCTACAGGCCGTCATCTACAACCGAGTCGGAGATATCGGCCTCATTCTATCAATAGCATGAATGGCAGCCAATCTTAACTCCTGAGAGATGCACCAAATCTTCAGCATTACCAAGGAATATGACCTCACTCTTCCTCTTCTAGGCCTAATCGTTGCGGCCACCGGTAAATCGGCGCAGTTTGGGCTTCACCCCTGACTCCCCTCTGCCATGGAAGGTCCCACGCCGGTCTCTGCCCTACTACACTCGAGCACAATGGTCGTTGCCGGAATCTTCCTGCTCATCCGGATGAGCCCCCTGATAGAAAATAACCCCACCGCCCTCACCCTCTGCCTCTGCCTTGGCGCCCTCACAACCCTCTTTACAGCTACGTGCGCCCTCACCCAAAACGACATTAAGAAAATTGTTGCATTCTCTACATCTAGCCAGCTGGGCTTAATAATAGTAACGATTGGCCTAAACCAACCTCAACTAGCCTTCCTCCACATCTGTACCCACGCCTTCTTCAAAGCAATGCTATTCCTATGCTCAGGCTCAATTATCCACAGCCTAAACGACGAGCAGGACATCCGAAAGATAGGAGGAATGCACCAACTAACCCCCTTTACATCCTCCTGCCTTACCCTAGGGAGCCTCGCCCTCACGGGCACTCCCTTCCTGGCCGGCTTCTTTTCCAAAGATGCCATCATCGAGGCCCTCACCACATCCCACATTAACGCCTGAGCCCTCACCTTGACACTTTTAGCCACCTCCTTCACTGCCGTATACAGCCTCCGTGTCGTCTTCTTCGTATCCATGGGTCACCCCCGTTTCAATGCACTCTCCCCCATCAACGAGAACAACCCCGCAGTCATTAACCCAATTAAACGACTTGCCTGAGGCAGCATTATCGCCGGCCTACTAATCACCTCAAATATTACCCCCCTAAAAACACCCATCATGTCAATACCCCCGCTCCTTAAACTGGCAGCACTAACCGTCACAATTCTAGGCCTGCTAACAGCCCTAGAACTTGCCTCCCTAACAAGCAAACAATTTAAGCCTACCCCCACACTTTCTCCCCACCATTTCTCTAACATGCTAGGCTTCTTCCCTGCAATCATCCACCGTGCCGCACCCAAACTAAACCTCATCCTAGGACAAGCAGTTGCCAGCCAAATGGTGGACCAAACATGACTAGAAAAAGTAGGCCCTAAATCAGTGGCATCCCACAGCATACCCCTAATTACCACAACAAGTAACGCCCAACGAGGGGCGGTCAAAACATACCTAGCCCTATTCCTCCTGACACTCACCCTCGCCACCCTTGTCCTCTCCCACTAAACGACCCGAAGTGCCCCACGATTAAGCCCCCGCGTCAGCTCCAACACCACAAATAGTGTCAGAAGAAGCACCCACGCGGAAATAACTAGCATCCCCCCTCCCAAAGAGTACATCAGTGCCACTCCCCCCGTGTCTCCACGGAATACGGAGAAATCCCCCAGCCCGTCTGCAGGGGCCCACAACCCCTTGCATCAGCTATCCCGAAAAACTACCCCAGTAACAAATACCCCTCCCGCGTACGCCACCGCATAAGTCGCAACCGAACGATTCCCCCAAGTCTCAGGGTACGGATCAGAAGCAAGTGCAGCAGTGTAAGCGAACACAACTAGCATTCCCCCCAGATAAATTAAGAACAAGACTAGACACAAAAAGGACGCCCCCTCAAGACCCAGCATGCAACTGCCCGTCCCCGCAGCCAACACCAGGCCTAACGCCCCAAAATATGGAGACGGATTAGACGCAACCGCAATTAACCCAAGCACTAAACCAATTAAAAGAAGAGACATCGTATAAGTCATAATTCCTGCCAGGACTCTAACCAGGACTAATGGCTTGAAAAACCACCGTTGTTATTCAACTACAAGAACTTTTAATGGCCAGCCTACGTAAAACCCACCCCCTAATTAAAATCGCAAATGACGCCCTAGTAGATCTTCCCGCCCCCTCCAATATTTCAGTATGATGAAACTTTGGCTCCCTCCTCGGACTCTGTCTAGCCACCCAGATCGTCACAGGACTTTTCCTAGCGATACATTACACTTCTGACATTGCTACCGCCTTCTCATCCGTCGCCCACATTTGCCGTGATGTAAACTACGGATGACTAATCCGAAACCTTCATGCAAACGGCGCATCCTTCTTCTTCATCTGCATTTACATGCATATCGGCCGAGGCCTCTACTACGGCTCCTACCTGTACAAAGAAACCTGAAATGTCGGAGTTGTCCTCCTCCTGCTAGTCATGATGACCGCCTTTGTAGGTTACGTCCTTCCCTGAGGCCAAATGTCATTCTGAGGCGCAACTGTAATCACGAACCTTCTATCTGCCGTCCCCTACATTGGCAACACCCTAGTCCAATGAATCTGAGGAGGCTTTTCAGTTGATAACGCAACACTCACCCGATTCTTTGCCTTCCACTTCCTCTTCCCCTTTGTCATTGCTGCCATGACTATGATCCACCTAATTTTCCTACACGAAACGGGCTCAAACAACCCAACCGGCCTAAACTCCGACGCGGACAAAATCTCATTCCACCCGTATTTCTCCTACAAAGACCTTTTAGGATTCGCAGCCCTACTTGTAGCTCTAGTCTCACTAGCCTTATTCTCCCCCAACCTCTTAGGAGACCCAGACAACTTCACACCAGCCAACCCCCTAGTTACCCCACCCCACATCAAGCCCGAGTGATACTTCCTATTTGCCTACGCCATCCTCCGGTCAATTCCAAACAAGCTTGGGGGCGTCCTAGCTCTCCTATTCTCGATCCTCGTGCTAATGCTAGTTCCCATCCTACACACCTCTAAACAACGAGGCCTCACATTCCGCCCACTAACACAGTTCCTCTTCTGAACCCTCGTGGCAGACGTGATTATCCTCACCTGAATCGGGGGCATGCCGGTCGAACACCCATTTATCATCATCGGCCAAGTAGCGTCGTTCCTTTACTTTTTCCTCTTCCTCTTCCTTGTTCCACTCGCGGGCTGAGTAGAAAATAAAGCCCTTCAATGAGCCTGCAACAGTAGCTCAGCTTCAGAGCGCCGGCCTTGTAACCCGGATGCCGGAGGTTAAAGTCCTCCCTTTTGCTCAGAGAAGGGTGACTCTAACACCCACCCCTAACTCCCAAAGCTAGGATTCTAAGTTTAACTATTCTCTGTGCTAGTGCATATATGGTATATTTACATATATAGTATTACCAATATAATGTAATGAAGTAGGACATTATATAAGACTTACATATACCCCTTTACCACATATATAATATTAATGTAGAGGAACATAATATGTATTTACACCATATATTGGTACCGTAATGCATACAAGTAACCATACCACAAGAGATATAACATCAAGCATAGTATTATTAAAGTACATAAATTTCTCCGATGACAGCTAGCGATTTAAGATCTAACAAAACATGAAGGTCCCAATATATACCAAGTCCTCCACTACCCTAGTTTCGAGGATACTGCGATGCAGTAAGAACCTACCATCAGTTGATTTCTTAATGCATACGTTTATTGATGGTCAGGGACAGAAACCGTGGGGGTTTCACTTAGTGAATTATTCCTGGCATCTGGTTCCTACTTCAGGGCCATTAATTGTTATAATCCCCCTAACTTTCATCGACGCTTGCATAAGTTAATGCTTTCGACCATATGAATCGTTACCCACCATGCCGAGCGTTCACTCCAGCGGGCAACGGGTTTCCTTTTTTCTTTTTCCTTTCAATTGACATCTCACAGTGCACGCAAAATGTTATAATAAGGTTGAACATATTCCTATGATCTCATGTAATAGTCATGAATGACATAAGACATTACCGAAGGATTGCATAAATAGATTTCATGGGCATAATGTTCATATCTCTCTCCTCATTCCTCTGTTATCGCCCCCTCTTCGGTTTCTGCGTCAAACCCCCCTACCCCCCTACACTCGTGAGATTGTTAAGACTCCTGCAAACCCCCAGAAACAGGAAAACCTCTAGATGTGTTTTTTGCCCCAAAATGTGTTCATTTACATTATTATAATATTGCGCAT